AAGTAATAATCAGCAAGATAAAAAATTTATTCCTTACGCGAGAACAGGCGGGATAAATAAAAAACATTTATAGATATTATCTATTCTTATTATCTATTCTATATCTATCTTCCTGAACTTTTCGTTTTACTAAGAATCCCGGTTGGATCGGATTCGAACGAATCTTTCGGTAATTAATAAATGAATAAATCCCTTCTTTAAAAAAAGAAGAAATAAAGACTACAAAAATCGATTATCATACATATACATATTTCTACATAAACTATATGAATAAGGCTATTTATTAAATTCTTCAGTTAGTCGGTTATTCGATATACTTAGTATAAAAGTATAAGAATATTAAATAAGATTAGAATATACGAACGAATTCGAATTTTTAGAATATTATTTATAATTATAATATAAGATGTCCCTATTTTCTAACAACGTAACAATTAATGTAACAATAATATGACAATTCTAAATTTACCCTCTATTTTTGTCCCCTTAGTGGGCCTAGTAATTCCAGCATTTGCAATGGCTTCTTTATTTCTTCATGTACAAAAAAACAAGATTGTTTAAATTCGCCGGGACAAAATATCATTCATTGTTTTAATAAGTAACTTGTATTATAACACAAATACGAATAATATAAGTTAAAATTAGTGAAATAGGGTAGAATATGTGACTTCCCACGAACATAAATGAACGAACGCTAACGAATTCTAGCTATTTTCAACTCAACTAGATACGAAGTTATGAAATGGGGGGTGAGGTCATATGGTTATATGTAAATATCTAGAATAATATGAGATGCCATTTTTGTGAAGGTTCATATAATAAAAGTGCTAGTTGATGAGCGTTACTTCGTAAACAAAACAAAAATAGGAAAGTCAAATTGGGATTATTCTATCAATTCCAATAAAATGCAACTCAATCTAGTATGAATTGGCGATCAGACCGTATATGGATAGAACTTATAACAGGCTCCCGAAAAATAATTAATTTCTACTGGGCCTTTATCCTTTTTTTAGGTTCGTTAGGATTATTAGTGGTTGGAATTTGTAGTTATCTAGATAGTAATTTTAGATCTTTATTTCCATATCAACAAATCCTTTTTTTTCCACAAGGAATCGTGGTGTCCTTCTATGGGATAGCAGGTCTCTTTATTAGTTCCTATTTGTGGTGCATAATTTCGTGGAATATAGGTAGTGGTTATGATAGATTCGATAGAAAAGAAGGAACAGTTTGTATTTTTCGTTGGGGATTTCCCGGAAAAAATCGTCGTATCTTTCTCCGATTCCTTATGGAGGATATTCAGGCCATACGAATCGAAGTTAAAGAAGGTATTTATACTCGTATTGTCTTTTTCCTTTATATGGAAATCAGGGGACAGGGGTCTATTCCATTAATTCATATTGATGAGAATTTGACTCCACGAGAAATTGAACAAAAAGTCGCGGAATTGGCCTCTTTCTTGCGTGTACCAATTGAAATGAAATGAAGAATTGTTATTTTTTTTTTATTATTTCGTCTTCATTTGTTGAGAGGAACTTTGATTCTATTTCTGTATTCTTTATAGATTAAAAGCCTAACAAAAACCAAATACTTTGTACGTAATAGAATCAAAATATTCGAGCGTGTAGAGTTGTGAGGTGGATTCCTTAACAATTCATGAAATGAAAAAATGAAAAAAAATAAAGTCTTTATTCGCATTCTATCTCTGATATCTTTAGTATTTTTAATATTTTTTACCTGGTGGAGCTCTCTCTCATTTAAAAAAAGTATGGAATCATGGTCTATTAATTGGTGGAATAAGAGACAATCTGAAACCCTGTTGAATGATATTCCAAAAAATGGTATTCTAGAAAAATTCATAGAATTAGAGAGACTACTCCTGTTGGACGAAATGATAAATGAATCTTCAGAAACACATATACAAAAGCTTAATATAGGAATCCACAAAGAAACGGTTCAATTAATCAAGATGTATAACCAAGACCATATGAATACGATTTTGAACTTCTCAATAAACATAATGTCTTTCATTATTCTAAGTGTTTATTCTATTCTGGGTAATGACGAGCTTGTTATTCTTAACTCTCGGGTTCAGGAATTCTTATATAATTTAAACGATACAATAAAAGCTTTTTCCATTCTTTTAGTAACTGATTTATGTATCGGATTCCATTCGCCCCACGGTTGGGAACTAATGATTGACTCTATCTACAACGATTTTGGATTTGATCATAACGATCAAATTATATCTGTTCTTTCTTCCACTTTTCCAGTTATTATAGATACAATTTTGAAATATGGTATCTTCCATTATTTAAATCGTATATCCCCGGCACTTGTATTGATTTATCACTCAATGGCTGAATGAAAAATGATTTAAGTTTGTCCATAAATAAAGCATTCCAAATCCTGTCTTTCTAAGAGATTATTCCTATATTCCAATAATCATTTTCCAGTCAATAGCAGAAGCAGAATCATAGATAGGGAATTATTCAAGTGACCT